GCTGGTGTAGCTTAAACAAAGCATAACACTGAAGATGTTAAGATGGGCCGTAGAAAGCCCCGCGAGCACAAAGGTTTGGTCCTGACTTTATTATCAGCTTTAACCCAATTTACACATGCAAGCCTCCGCGACCCTGTGAGGATGCCCTCAATCTCCCGCCCGGAGACGAGGAGCCGGTATCAGGCACAACTATTAGCCCAAGACGCCTTGCTCAGCCACACCCCCAAGGGAATTCAGCAGTGATAAACATTAAGCCATAAGTGAAAACTTGACTTAGTCAGGGTTAAGAGGGCCGGTAAAACTCGTGCCAGCCACCGCGGTTATACGAGAGACCCAAGTTGATGAACCCGGCGTAAAGGGTGGTTATGGAGAACACAACACTAAAGCTAAAGACCCCCTAGGCTGTTATACGCACCTGTGGGATCGAACCCCTCGCACGAAAGTAGCTTTATGACCTTCCACCAGACCCCACGACAGCTGGGGCACAAACTGGGATTAGATACCCCACTATGCCCTGCCGTAAACTTAGATACTTCACTACAATAAGTATCCGCCCGGGGACTACGAGCGCCAGCTTAAAACCCAAAGGACTTGGCGGTGCTTCAGACCCCCCTAGAGGAGCCTGTTCTAGAACCGATAACCCCCGTTCAACCTCACTACTCCTTGCTCTTCCCGCCTATATACCGCCGTCGCCAGCTTACCCTGTGAAGGTATCGCAGTAAGCAAGATGGGCAATGCCCAAAACGTCAGGTCGAGGTGTAGCGTACGAAGTAGGAAGAAATGGGCTACATTATCTGAAGCAGATTATTCACGGAAAGTCACCTGAAATTAATGACTCGAAGGTGGATTTAGCAGTAAGGAGAGAATAGAGAGCTCTCCTGAAGCCGGCTCTGAAGCGCGCACACACCGCCCGTCACTCTCCCCAACAACACCAATATCTGATAATTAACACAATAGCAGCTACAAGGGGAGGCAAGTCGTAACATGGTAAGTGTACCGGAAGGTGCACTTGGAATAACCAGGGTGTGGCTGAGATAGTTAAGCATCTCCCTTACACCGAGAAGACATCCATGCAAGTTGGATCGCCCTGAACCAAACAGCTAGCTCAACCCAAAATGACGAACCCCACGACATAGACTAAACTATAATAAACTAACCCAGTCAACTAAACCATTCGACCACCCCAGTACGGGCGACAGAAAAGGACCAATGAAGCCATAGACAAAGTACCGCAAGGAAAGCTGAAAGAGAGCTGAAATAGCGCACTAAAGTAGATAAAAGCAGAGACTGAGCCTCGTACCTTTTGCATCATGATCTAGCCAGTAACCCCCCAAGCGAAGAGACCTCTAGTTTGAACCCCCGAAACCGGACGAGCTACTCCGGGACAGCCTATCGTAGGGCCAACCCGTCTCTGTGGCAAAAGAGTGGGAAGATCCCCGAGTAGAGGTGAAAGACCTACCGAGTCAGGTTATAGCTGGTTGCCCAAGAAATGAATAGAAGTTCAGCCCCGTCAAACCCTTACCCACAACAGTTTTACTCAAACCAGGTAAAAGGCTACCTACGGGAGTTAGTCAAAGGAGGTACAGCTCCCTTAACAAAGGATACAACCTTCACAGGAGGCTAAGGAATAAATTAAATAAAGGCCACAGGTTTCAGTGGGCCTAAAAGCAGCCATCTGAACAGAAAGCGTTAAAGCTCAGACCAACTCAAGCCTATTATAACATTAGATACACCCTATGCCCCTTATTAATACTGGGCCCCCCTATGCCCCCATAGGAGAGACCATGCTAGAACGAGTAATAAGAAGACTGAACTTCTCCCTGCACATGTGTAAGTCGAATCGGACCCGCCATCGACAATTAACGAACCCAACAAAAGAGGACCATGCACCCCCGCCGCACCAGGCCAGGAAAAGCACGCAAACCCCAATCGTTACCCCCACACAGGAGTGCTCAAACACAAGGGAAAGACTTAAAGAATAAAAAGGAACTCGGCAAACCTAAACCTCGCCTGTTTACCAAAAACATCGCCTCCTGCCCATAATAATATAGGAGGTCCCGCCTGCCCTGTGACCAAAAGTTTAACGGCCGCGGTATTTTAACCGTGCAAAGGTAGCGCAATCAATTGTCTTTTAAATGGAGACCTGTATGAATGGCATAACGAGGGTTTAACTGTCTCTTTTTTCTGGTCAATGAAACTGATCTGCCCGTGCAGAAGCGGGCATACTAACACAAGACGAGAAGACCCTATGGAGCTTTAGACGCCCACCAACCGCGAAAAGCACCCCGACAACGGGCCTCCAGACAACGCGACCCTGGTATAAACGTCTTCGGTTGGGGCGACCACGGGGGAAAACAAAGCCCCCGAGAGGATTGGGGATATAACCCTAAAACCAAGAGCCACAGCTCTAAGTCACAAAATATTTGACCCACAATGATCCGGCTTACTGCCGATCAACGGACCAAGTTACCCTAGGGATAACAGCGCAATCCTCTCCCAGAGTCCATATCGACGAGAGGGTTTACGACCTCGATGTTGGATCAGGACATCCTAATGGTGCAGCCGCTATTAAGGGTTCGTTTGTTCAACGATTAACAGTCCTACGTGATCTGAGTTCAGACCGGAGTAATCCAGGTCAGTTTCTATCTGTGATGCCACCCTTCCTAGTACGAAAGGACCGGAATGGCGAGGCCTATGCTGTTAGCACGCCTCCCCCCGACCTGATGAAGACAACTGAAGCAGGTAAAGGGGGGCCAACCTCCGGCCCAAGAGAAGGGCATGCTGGGGTGGCAGAGCCCGGTAAGTGCAGGAAGCCTAAGCCTTCCCTCTCAGAGGTTCAAATCCTCTCCCCAGCTATGCTCAACATTATTATAGCCCACATCATCAACCCTCTGGCCTACATCGTACCCGTTCTCTTGGCTGTAGCTTTCCTAACCCTGATTGAGCGGAAGGTCCTAGGCTACATGCAGCTGCGAAAAGGGCCTAACGTGGTCGGCCCCTACGGACTTCTCCAACCAATCGCGGATGGAGTCAAGCTTTTTATTAAAGAACCGGTCCGACCTTCCACATCCTCACCTTTCCTTTTCCTGGCCACCCCCACCCTTGCCCTTACCTTAGCCCTCACCCTATGAGCGCCCCTTCCTCTCCCGTACCCTGTCACGGACCTAAGCTTAAGCATACTATTTATTCTTGCGCTCTCCAGCCTAGCCGTGTACTCTATTCTAGGTTCTGGATGAGCATCCAATTCTAAATACGCCCTAATTGGGGCCTTACGAGCAGTTGCCCAAACAATTTCCTATGAAGTGGCCCTGGGACTAATCCTCCTATGCACAATTGTCTTCACAGGAGGATTTACTTTATCGATGTTCAGTACAACCCAAGAAGGAATCTGACTTCTCGCCCCAGCCTGACCCCTCGCAGCAATGTGATACATCTCCACCCTGGCGGAGACAAACCGGGCACCCTTTGACCTTACTGAAGGAGAATCAGAACTGGTGTCCGGGTTCAACGTAGAATACGCGGGCGGCCCCTTCGCACTATTTTTCCTTGCGGAGTACGCCAACATCCTGTTCATAAACACCCTTTCCGCCATTTTATTTATGGGCGCCTCACACTTCCCATCATTACCTGAACTTACCACCATGAGCATTATGATCAAAGCCGCTTTACTCTCGGGCGTATTCCTCTGAGTCCGGGCCTCCTATCCCCGATTCCGGTATGACCAACTAATGCATCTGGTGTGAAAGAACTTCCTTCCTCTTACCCTAGCCCTCATTCTTTGACATATTTCACTGCCAGTAGGAACTGCAGGGCTTCCCCCTCAACTCTAGTTGCAGCAGGAGCTGTGCCTGAACGCCCAAGGGCCACTTTGATAGAGTGAACCAAGGGGGTTAGACTCCCCCCGGCTCCTTAGAAAAAAGGGATTCGAACCCATCCTCCAGAGATCAAAACTCTGGGTGCTTCCACTACACCACTTTCTAGTAAGGTCAGCTAAATAAGCTTTCGGGCCCATACCCCGGACATGTTGGTTAAAATCCTTCCCCTACTGATGAATCCCTACGTACTCACCATCCTTCTATTTAGCCTCGGACTAGGAACTACTCTAACTTTCGCCAGCTCCCACTGACTCCTAGCATGAATGGGCCTAGAGATTAACACCCTTGCCATTGTTCCCCTTATAGCCCAACAACACCACCCCCGAGCAGTTGAAGCAACAACCAAATACTTCCTCACCCAGGCCACGGCTGCTGCCATGCTTCTGTTTGCCAGCACAACCAATGCATGAATTCTAGGACAATGAGAGATCACTCACCTCTCCAACCCCATTGCTTGCGCCATCGCCGTTACGGCCCTCGCACTAAAAATTGGCCTAGCCCCAACTCACTTCTGACTCCCAGAGGTCCTCCAAGGAATTACCCTGACCACAGGACTAATTCTGTCCACCTGACAAAAGTTGGCACCTTTCGCCTTAATCATACAAGTGGCAGAAAATGCGCACCCATATTTGCTCACGACACTAGCCGTCTGCTCAACACTAGTAGGGGGATGAGGAGGACTTAATCAAACCCAGCTGCGGAAGATCCTGGCATATTCATCAGTAGCGCACCTCGGATGAATGATTCTAGTAGCCCAAATAGCACCTCAGATGACCCTGCTGGCCCTAGGTACATATATTATCATAACAGCAGCAGCCTTTCTTACCCTTGACAAGGTAAACTCAACTAAAACTATCACCCTCGCCTCCGCCTGGACCAAAGCCCCCGCTCTAAGCGCACTAGCCTGCTTAATCTTACTTTCCTTAGGGGGTCTTCCACCCCTCACAGGCTTCATGCCTAAGTGAATGATCCTTCAAGAGGTATCTAACCAAGGGTTCCCTCTAACAGCCACAGTTGTTGCCCTCACTGCATTACTGAGTCTATATTTCTACCTGCGCCTCAGCTATGCAATGACCCTAACTTTATCCCCCTACACCATCAGCTCGTCCACACCTTGACGGACCTCAACCAACCGACCAACACTTCTTCTATCCACAACCATCGTTCTGGCGACATGCCTTCTGCCTCTCACCCCATCCGTCCTAGCTCTTCTAGCTTAGGGGCTTAGGATAGCACATAGACCATGAGCCTTCAAAGCTCCAAGCAGGAGTGAAAATCTCCTAGCCCCTGATAAGACTTGCAGGATTTTATCCCACATCTTCTGAATGCAACCCAGACACTTTAATTAAGCTAAAGCCTTTCTAGATGGGAAGGCCTCGATCCTACAAAATCTTAGTTAACAGCTAAGCGCCCTAACCAGCGAGCATCCATCTATCCTTTCCCCGCCTGTCCGGGGACAAAAGGCGGGGAAAGCCCCGGCAGGCGTTAACCTGCGTCTTCAGGTTTGCAACCTGACATGAACTTCACCACAGAGCTTCTTGGTAAGAAGAGGAGTTAAACCTCTGTACTCGGAGCTACAATCCGCCGCCTAAACCTTCGGCCATCCTACCTGTGGCAATTACACGTTGATTTTTCTCAACCAATCATAAAGATATTGGCACCCTATATCTAGTATTCGGTGCTTGAGCAGGAATAGTAGGAACTGCCCTAAGTCTCCTTATCCGAGCGGAGCTGAGCCAACCCGGGGCACTCCTTGGAGACGATCAAATCTACAACGTTATCGTTACGGCGCATGCCTTCGTAATGATTTTCTTCATAGTAATGCCAATCCTAATCGGAGGATTCGGAAACTGACTTGTCCCCCTAATGATCGGGGCACCGGACATGGCATTCCCACGAATGAATAACATGAGCTTCTGACTTCTTCCTCCCTCTTTCCTGCTTCTCCTAGCCTCTTCGGGCGTAGAAGCCGGGGCTGGGACGGGATGAACAGTGTACCCCCCTTTAGCCGGTAATCTGGCCCACGCCGGAGCATCCGTCGATCTCACTATTTTCTCCCTCCACCTAGCAGGTATTTCATCAATTCTTGGGGCAATTAATTTTATTACCACAATTATTAATATGAAACCCCCCGCAATCTCCCAGTACCAAACACCTCTATTTGTCTGAGCTGTTCTTGTAACTGCCGTACTACTCCTTCTCTCCCTCCCAGTCCTAGCCGCCGGGATTACTATGCTACTTACAGACCGAAATCTAAACACAACCTTCTTTGACCCCGCAGGGGGAGGAGACCCCATTCTATACCAGCATCTATTCTGATTCTTCGGACACCCAGAAGTATATATTCTTATTCTTCCCGGATTCGGAATGATCTCCCACATTGTCGCCTACTACGCCGGAAAAAAAGAACCTTTCGGCTACATAGGAATGGTCTGAGCAATGATGGCCATTGGCCTTCTAGGATTTATCGTCTGAGCACATCACATGTTCACAGTCGGTATGGACGTAGACACACGGGCCTACTTTACATCGGCAACAATGATTATTGCTATTCCAACCGGAGTAAAAGTATTCAGCTGACTTGCCACTCTGCACGGGGGCTCAATTAAATGAGAAACCCCCCTTCTCTGAGCCCTTGGGTTTATTTTCTTATTCACAGTAGGTGGACTAACAGGAATCGTGCTGTCAAATTCTTCCCTAGATATTGTTCTTCACGACACCTATTATGTAGTAGCACACTTCCACTACGTACTATCTATGGGTGCTGTATTCGCTATTATGGCTGCATTTGTACACTGATTCCCGCTATTCTCAGGATACACCCTACACAGCACTTGAACAAAAATCCACTTCGGGGTAATGTTTATTGGGGTAAACCTAACCTTCTTCCCACAACACTTCCTTGGTCTGGCAGGAATGCCTCGACGATACTCTGACTACCCAGACGCCTATACTCTCTGAAACACAGTGTCCTCAATCGGGTCACTAATCTCTCTTGTAGCTGTAATTATGTTCTTATTCATTCTTTGAGAAGCATTCGCCGCTAAACGAGAAGTTTCGTCAGTAGAGCTAACCATGACAAACGTAGAATGACTGCACGGCTGCCCTCCTCCGTACCACACCTTCGAAGAGCCAGCATTCGTACAAGTACAGGCAAAATAACGAGAAAGGGAGGAATCGAACCCCCGTAAGATGGTTTCAAGCCAACTACATGGCCACTCTGCCACTTTCTTTAATAAGACACTAGTAAAACTATTACCTTGCCTTGTCGAGGCAAAATTGTGGGTTAAACCCCCGCGTGTCTTAACCCAGAGCTAAATGGCACATCCCTCACAACTAGGATTGCAAGACGCGGCCTCCCCTGTTATAGAAGAACTCTTACACTTCCACGACCACGCCCTAATGATCGTCCTTCTAATTAGCGTGCTGGTTCTTTACATTATTGTGTCGATGGTGTCAACCAAGCTGACTGACAAGTATATTTTAGACTCCCAAGAAATCGAAATTGTATGAACCATTCTACCAGCCGTTATCTTAATCATGATCGCATTACCCTCTCTTCGGATTCTTTACCTCATGGACGAGATTAACGACCCCCACCTAACCATTAAAGCCATGGGCCACCAATGATATTGAAGCTACGAGTATACAGACTACGAAGATCTAGGATTTGACTCATACATGGTCCCAACTCAAGATCTAACACCTGGCCAATTCCGGCTTCTAGAAACAGACCACCGAATAGTAGTCCCAATAGAATCCCCAATTCGAGTCCTTGTTTCGGCCGAAGACGTACTTCACTCCTGAGCCGTCCCTGCCCTAGGAGTAAAAATGGACGCAGTACCAGGACGACTTAACCAAACTGCCTTTATTGCCTCCCGCCCCGGAGTATTCTACGGACAATGCTCTGAAATTTGTGGTGCAAATCACAGCTTTATGCCAATCGTAGTGGAAGCAGTTCCCCTAGAACATTTCGAAAACTGATCCTCACTAATACTTGAAGACGCCTCACTAGGAAGCTAAATCGGGCCTAGCGTCAGCCTTTTAAGCTGAAGATTGGTGACCCCCAACCACCCCTAGTGACATGCCTCAATTAAACCCCGCCCCTTGATTTGCAATTCTTGTCTTCTCTTGACTAATTTTCCTAACAGTAATTCCCCCAAAAGTCCTAGCCCACAACTTTAATAACGAGCCTACAACCGTAGGGGCCGAAAAGGCCAAACCCGAACCTTGAAACTGACCATGATACTAAGCTTCTTCGACCAATTTGCAAGCCCGACCTACATAGGAATCCCCCTAATTGCATTAGCAATTGCACTCCCCTGAACACTCTACCCCACTCCCACCTCGCGCTGACTTAACAATCGAGTATTGACCCTGCAGGGGTGGTTTATCAACCGTTTCACCCAGCAACTTCTTCTGCCCTTAAATACTGGGGGACACAAATGAGCAGTCCTTCTGACATCCCTAATGGTATTCTTATTTACCATTAATATGCTCGGCCTTCTACCTTACACATTTACACCAACAACCCAACTCTCACTTAATATGGGACTCGCCGTTCCACTGTGACTCGCCACAGTAATCATCGGAATGCGAAACCAGCCAACAGCCGCCCTAGGACACCTACTTCCTGAAGGAACCCCCGTTCCACTAATCCCTGTCCTTATCATTATCGAAACAATTAGCCTATTTATTCGACCCTTGGCGCTAGGAGTCCGATTAACTGCCAATCTTACTGCTGGCCACCTTCTCATCCAACTAATCGCCACAGCAGCATTCGTCCTACTCCCTATGATGCCAACTGTTGCCATTTTAACTGCCACAGTCTTATTCCTGCTTACTCTCCTAGAAGTTGCCGTAGCAATGATTCAGGCATATGTCTTCGTACTTCTTCTGAGCCTTTACCTACAAGAGAACGTCTAATGGCCCACCAAGCACACGCATTCCACATGGTAGACCCGAGTCCCTGACCACTTACCGGAGCAGTTGGTGCACTGCTACTAACCTCCGGCACGGCAATTTGGTTCCACTTCCATTCAACCACTCTTATAACACTAGGACTAATCTTAACCCTCCTAACCATGTACCAGTGATGACGAGACATCGTACGAGAAGGGACCTTCCAAGGACACCACACCCCTCCAGTTCAAAAAGGTCTTCGATACGGGATGATCCTATTCATCACATCAGAAGTCTTCTTCTTTGCAGGATTTTTCTGAGCCTTCTATCACTCTAGCCTCGCACCTACACCCGAACTAGGGGGCTGCTGACCCCCGACAGGGATTACAACCCTTGATCCATTTGAAGTACCCCTACTTAACACAGCCGTCCTTCTGGCCTCAGGCGTCACCGTCACATGAGCCCACCACAGCCTTATAGAAGGGGAACGAAAACAAGCCATTCAATCCCTCACCCTGACGATTCTCCTGGGCTTCTACTTCACATTCTTGCAGGCCCTAGAGTACTATGAAGCACCCTTCACCATCGCAGATGGCGTATACGGCTCTACTTTCTTCGTTGCCACAGGATTCCACGGCCTCCACGTGATCATCGGATCAACATTCTTAGCCGTTTGTCTTCTACGCCAAGTGCTCTACCACTTTACCTCCAACCATCACTTCGGGTTTGAAGCAGCCGCCTGATACTGACACTTCGTTGACGTAGTTTGACTCTTCCTCTATGTCTCTATCTACTGATGAGGATCATAATCTTTCTAGTATAAATGACAGTACAGGTGGCTTCCAACCATCTAATCTTGGTTAAAGTCCAAGGAAAGATAATGAGCCTAATCATAACAATTTTGACCATCGCATCTCTTCTATCAATCATCCTAGTAATCGTATCATTCTGACTGCCTCAAATGAACCCCGACGCGGAAAAGCTGTCCCCATATGAATGCGGATTTGATCCTCTAGGATCTGCCCGACTTCCATTCTCACTGCGATTCTTCTTAGTAGCTATTCTATTCCTCCTTTTTGATTTGGAAATCGCCCTCCTTCTCCCACTGCCCTGAGGAAACCAGCTACTCAACCCATTAACTACTGTTTCATGGGCCACTGCCATCCTCGTTCTTCTAACACTTGGTCTAGTCTACGAATGAACTCAGGGAGGCCTAGAATGAGCCGAATAGGGGATTAGTCCAACTTAAGACTTCTGATTTCGGCTCAGACAATTGTGGTTAAAGTCCACAGTTCCCTTATGACACCAGTACACTTCAGTTTCAGCACAGCATTTATTCTCGGGCTAATGGGCCTGGCATTCCACCGCACCCACCTGCTCTCTGCACTTCTGTGTTTGGAAGGAATGATATTGTCACTATTCGTGGCTCTTTCTCTATGGACACTTCAAACGGAGGCTACCAACTTTTCTGCCGCCCCCATACTTCTCCTTGCTTTTTCTGCCTGTGAGGCCAGCACAGGGCTAGCCTTACTTGTAGCCACCGCCCGAACCCACGGAACAGATCGACTTCAAAGCCTTAATTTACTACAATGCTAAAAGTGCTTATCCCAACTCTTATGCTATTCCCAGTAACCTGGCTCACGCCCAAGAAATGACTATGAACCGCCGCGGTCACACACAGTCTTCTCATCGCCCTATTGAGCCTGACCTGACTCAATTGAACAGCAGAAACAGGTTGAACCGTACCCAACTCGTATATGGCAATCGACCCGTTATCCTCACCCCTGCTAGTTCTAACTTGCTGACTTCTTCCACTAATAATCCTAGCCAGTCAAAACCACACCCGGACGGAGCCTATCTCCCGACAACGGATATACATCAGCCTCCTTGCCTCACTACAAACCTTCCTTATCTTAGCATTTGGGGCAACAGAAATTATTATGTTCTATATTATGTTCGAGGCAACCCTGGTCCCCACCCTTATTATCATCACCCGATGAGGAAACCAGGCAGAACGCCTGAACGCCGGAACCTACTTTTTATTTTATACCCTGGCGGGATCCCTTCCCCTCCTAGTTGCACTACTTACCCTTCAGAGTTCAACAGGCACCCTATCAATAATCACTCTAAACTTTGGACAGCCCCTCACCCTAGTATCTTGAGGAGATAAAATCTGATGAGCGGGCTGCTTAGTAGCCTTCCTGGTCAAAATACCACTTTACGGCGTACACTTGTGACTGCCCAAAGCACATGTAGAAGCACCAATTGCCGGGTCAATGGTTCTGGCCGCAGTACTACTAAAACTAGGGGGATACGGCATGATTCGGATAACCTCTATTTTAGACCCCCTGACCAAAGAAATGGCATACCCCTTTATTGTCCTCGCTCTGTGAGGCATTATCATGACAGGGTCGATCTGTTTACGGCAGACGGACCTCAAATCACTGATCGCTTACTCCTCAGTAAGCCACATGGGCTTAGTAGCCGGCGGAATCCTAATCCAAACCCCTTGAGGACTCACCGGAGCCATCATTTTAATGATCGCCCACGGACTGGTCTCATCAGCTCTATTCTGCTTGGCAAACACTGCCTACGAACGTACACACAGCCGAACGATAGTGCTAGCTCGAGGATTGCAAATATTATTCCCCTTAACAGCCACATGATGGTTCATTGCCAATCTGGCCAATCTTGCACTCCCCCCGCTTCCTAATCTAATAGGAGAAGTCATGATTATCACAACCATGTTTAACTGGTCCCCTTGAACACTAGTACTAACAGGGCTTGGAACACTGATTACAGCGGGATACTCTTTATACATGTTCCTAATGACCCAACGAGGGCCAGTGCCAGCCCATATTATTGGACTTACCCCCTACCACACACGAGAACACTTGCTAATCGCTCTTCACTTAATCCCTGTTCTTCTTCTCGTCCTTAAGCCTGAATTCATCTGAGGATGATTCTACTGCAGATATAGTTTAACAAAAATGTTGGATTGTGATTCCAAAGACAGGAGTTCAAACCTCCTTATCCGCCGAGAGAGGCCTGTAGCAATAGAGACTGCTAATCTCTACCCCCGCAGTTAGAATCTGCGGCTCACTCGGCCTTGAAGGATAACAGTCATCCGTTGGTCTTAGGAACCAAAAACTCTTGGTGCAAATCCAAGCAGAGGCTATGCAAACCACCTTGATCTTATCATCTTCCCTTACACTTATTTTTGCTCTCCTGGCCTACCCGATCCTAACAACAATCGACCCCACGCCTAAAGGACCCAGCTGGGCCGTGACGCACGTGAAAACTGCAGTTAGCGCAGCATTCCTGGTCAGTCTTCTGCCTTTGTTCATTTTCCTGGACCAAGGCGTAGAGACCATCGTTACAACATGGCACTGAATAAACACCTCCACCTTCAACATCAACATCAGCCTGAAATTCGACGCATACTCAATTATTTTCACCCCCATTGCTCTATATGTCACATGATCAATTCTAGAGTTCGCCTCATGGTACATGCACGCAGACCCATATATGAGCCGATTTTTCAAATACCTCCTCATGTTCCTCATTGCTATGATTATCTTAGTAACAGCCAACAACATGTTCCAACTATTTATTGGTTGAGAGGGGGTTGGCATTATGTCTTTCCTCTTAATCGGCTGATGATATGGCCGAGCCGACGCTAATACCGCAGCCCTTCAGGCTGTGATTTACAACCGAGTTGGCGATATCGGGCTTATCATAACCATAGCATGGTTTGCCATGAATCTCAACTCCTGGGAAATGCAACAAATTTTCTCCCTCTCCCACAACACAGATATAACGCTACCCCTTCTAGGACTGATTGTCGCCGCGACCGGAAAATCAGCCCAATTCGGACTCCACCCTTGGCTGCCTTCCGCAATGGAAGGTCCTACACCAGTCTCTGCCCTACTGCACTCAAGCACAATGGTCGTAGCCGGTATCTTCCTTCTTATTCGACTCCACCCTCTAACCCACTCCAACCAAACTGCACTAACTATTTGCCTCTGTCTCGGGGCCCTAACCACATTATTTACCGCCACCTGCGCCCTCACCCAAAACGATATTAAGAAAATTGTAGCCTTCTCCACCTCGAGCCAGCTAGGACTAATGATAGTCACCATTGGCCTCGACCAACCTCAACTGGCTTTCTTCCACATCTGCACACACGCCTTCTTCAAGGCAATGCTATTCCTATGCTCCGGATCTATTATCCACAGCCTTAACGACGAGCAGGACATCCGGAAAATGGGAGGAATACACAATCTGGCCCCATTCACTTCTACTTGTTTAACAATCGGCAGCCTGGCCCTTACGGGAACCCCCTTCCTTGCAGGGTTCTTTTCAAAAGATGCCATCATTGAAGCCCTAAACACCTCTTACCTTAACGCCTGAGCCCTTATTCTTACACTAATCGCGACTTCTTTCACAGCCGTTTATAGCTTCCGAGTGGTGTTCTTTGTGACCATAGGGACACCTCGATTCCTTCCTTTGTCCCCCATTAACGAGAACGACCCAGCAGTTATTAACCCGATTAAACGACTGGCCTGAGGAAGCATCGTCGCAGGTCTTATCCTTACCTCTAATGTCCTTCCCACAAAGACCCCTATCATGACAATACCACCCCTCTTGAAACTAGGAGCCCTTGCTGTGACAATCATTGGCCTCTTAACAGCCATGGAACTAGCCGCCCTAACTGCCAAACAATTTAAGCCTACCCCAATCATCAAACTCCACAACTTCTCAAATATGTTAGGCTACTTCCCGGCGGTCGTCCACCGTCTGGCCCCTAAGCTCAACCTGGTCTTAGGACAAACCATGGCCAATCAAATAGTAGACCAGACATGGTTCGAAGCTGCAGGGCCAAAAGGCTTAGCCTCAACCCAACTGAAAATGTCAACCGCCACAAGCGACGCTCAACGAGGCATCATCAAGACCTATTTAATAATCTTTTTAATTACCTCAGGATTAGCCACCCTGCTAGCCTCTGTCTAAACGGCCCGCAAAGCCCCCCGAGACAACCCCCGAGTGAGCTCCAGCACCACAAACAAAGTTAACAATAGCACCCATGCACAAATAAGCATCATTGCCCCGCCGAAAGCATACAGCATGGCAACTCCACCAATATCTCCCCGAACCACTAAGAACTCCTTTACCGTGCTCAGAATCCCCGTGCTGAACCCATAAGCCGCAGGCCCGAAATACATTGACGCCCCCACCACCCCCACGATATAGAGCATAGCATGCTCAAATACTGAGGCATCTCCTCAGCTTTCAGGGTGCGCATCAGCGGCCAAGGCAGCTGAATACCCAAACACTACTAACATCCCGCCCAGATAAATCAAAAATAACGCCAAAGCGAGGAAAGGCGACCCAAATATTGCCAGAATCGCACATCCTACCCCAGAAGACAACACTAACCCAAGTGCCGCGAAATATGGGGCAGGATTTGAGGCGACCCCCACTATCCCTAAAATGAACCCGAAAAGTAGAAAGCTAATAAAATATGCCATAATTTCTACCCGGATTTTAACCGAGACTAATGACTTGAAAAACCACCGTTGTTATTCAACTATAGAAACCCTCTAATGGCAAGCCTACGAAAAACCCACCCGCTCCTAAAAATCGCTAACGACGCAGTAGTCGATCTCCCAGCTCCCTCCAACATTTCAGTCTGATGAAACTTTGGATCGCTACTAGGACTATGCTTGGCGTCACAAATTTTGACCGGGCTATTCCTAGCTATACACTACACCTCAGATATTGCGACCGCCTTCTCCTCCGTTGCCCATATTTGCCGTGACGTCAACTACGGTTGACTCATTCGCAACATGCACGCAAACGGAGCATCTTTCTTCTTCATCTGCATCTACGCCCACATTGGCCGAGGACTTTACTACGGCTCATATCTCTACAAGGAAACATGAAATGTAGGGGTAGTTCTTCTTCTCCTAACCATGATGACGGCCTTTGTAGGCTACGTCCTGCCCTGAGGACAAATGTCTTTCTGAGGTGCCACAGTAATTACTAACCTACTCTCCGCCGTTCCATACGTTGGAGAAATGCTAGTCCAATGAATCTGAGGGGGCTTCTCCGTAGACAATGCAACCCTAACACGGTTCTTTGCCTTCCACTTCTTATTCCCCTTCGTGATCGCCGGTGCTACCATCCTTCACCTTCTATTCCTGCACGAAACGGGCTCAAATAATCCTGCAGGCCTAAACTCGGACGCCGACAAAATCTCCTTCCACCCATATTTCTCTTACAAGGACCTCCTAGGTTTTGCAGTTATACTTCTTGCCCTTACCTCCCTGGCCCTGTTCTCTCCTAATCTCCTAGGAGACCCGGACAATTTCACCCCAGCCAACCCACTGGTCACTCCCCCACATATCAAGCCAGAGTGATATTTCCTGTTTGCCTACGCCATCCTACGATCAATCCCCAACAAGCTTGGAGGAGTCCTAGCCCTTCTCTTCTCTATCCTTGTCCTTATGGTCGTTCCCATCCTACACACCTCCAAACAGCGAGGACTTACTTTCCGACCAGTAACACAATTCCTGTTCTGAACACTAATCGCAGACGTCCTTATTCTAACATGAATTGGGGGTATGCCTGTTGAACACCCATTCGTTATCATTGGCCAAGTAGCCTCAGTGCTTTACTTCGCACTGTTCCTGGTTCTTGCGCCACTAGCGGGGTGGGTAGAAAACAAAGCCCTAGAGTGAAACTGCCCCAGTAGCTTAGCCTTAAAGCGCCGGTCTTGTAAACCGGAGATCGGAGGTTAAAATCCTCCCTGAGGCCCAGAGAAGAAAGATTCTAACTTCCACCTCTAACTCCCAAAGCTAGAATTCTAAGTTAAACTATTCTCTGCCGAGCGCGCCACAATGTACGCGCTTCATTCTTATAGTGCCCTTAAATTATGGGTCTAATGAGTACACGAGAATGGTACTAATACATACTATGTATAATTATACATACATATATGTACACAGGTACATACTATGTATAATTATACATATATATATGTATTAGTACATATTATGCATAATTATACATATATATGGTTTCATACATTATATTAATAATCCCCCCACAAATTCTAAAACCATACAAGTAACACGAAAATTAAGAAATACCCGAAGCATTAAATTAAGATTCAGAATAAAAATAATGTCAGCTGATAAATCGATTAATCCCTATAACTGGAGTAAAGCATTTTCCATGCGTTATTCATCAATAATTGCAAGGAAGAAATAAAATGTAATAAGAACCGACCAATGAACTAAATAATTGCATATCATGAATGATAAGATCAGGGACAACCCTTGTGGGGGTTTCACAAAATGAACTATTCCTGGCATTTGGTTCCTATTTCAGGGCCATAATTGTATATCTCCTCATAGAGTGAACTTCTAAGACATAAGTTAATGTTAGAGTACTATCGACTCGTTACCCACCATGCCGAGCATTCACTTATATGCATCTGGTTCTCTTATTTTCGGGTCACTTTCACATTGCATTTGACGACTCCCTCCTAATGTTAACTATTTAAGGTAGAACATTTCCTTGCTTAAGGTTCTAACTGTGGAGAGATTCATAGGCATTGACAGAAGAATTGCATAACTGATATCAAGTGCATAAAGTATCAATACTCAACCCAACAACTACTATTATTACTGCCCCCTCTTCGCAATGTGACGAGAAAGTTTTCGCGCGACAAACCCCCCTACCCCCTACGCCGTAAGAGTCTTATTATTCACGTCAAACCCCAAAACCATGGAAGTCTCGACCAGCGTCTTCAACAAGTTGCGATGCGTGTTGGTATATATAGTGTTGCAAAAAGGTGCCACTGTGTA